TGAATGATATAAAGACAGAAAGGAACCCTATAGAGTTTACCTTTTTTTAGCACTTAACTTTTTTAGTGGATTCCTTGTTCAAAAAAAAATTATTCGCAAAAAAAAAAGAGGCATTTTTACCCATTTGTTGGTTGAATTCGTGGAATACGATTGAAGTGCGCAACGCAAAAGGGTTTGATATTCAATATCTTCAATGAAATATTGAAGCACGCTAATTACTTTAATTAAGTTCCTATGGCATATCATATATAAATAAGATCCCGGATTGGGTATATCTGTGTAACAATTTCTGTTCTGGGGTTTACATATACACAAAATTACACATAAATGTTGTTATAGTTATACTTGAAATTGAAAAGGATTTATTATTGAAAATTATTGATACTGATTAGTTGTGTATCAATTGCATTTTCTTATGCCATTAAGGGAACACAATACGAGATCCAAGAACTTAACAGTCAATAGTTAATGGGTCCAATTTCGTTTGCGCTGAATTTTTGATTGTGTGACTCAAAATCCAAATATTTTCTTTCAAAAAAGGAGGGAAATTTTTCGGCGTTGTGTATTTTGATATTTGAGATACTATACAATTAATAGAAGGGTCCGGCTCCAATCAAAACAAAAAAGGAAGGATTTTTTTAGTTTCAGTTTATTAGGAAAGGAATAAGGAAAATGGTATTCCAGATGCAAATCAATAAATAAAAAAAGGGGGGGATTAAGTATTTATTAAGTAATAACCCACCAGGAATATTTCCATCTATTTTTATCGTTTTGGCGGCATGGCCGAGTGGTAAGGCGGGGGACTGCAAATCCTTTTTCCCCAGTTCAAATCTGGGTGTCGTCTGATCAAGAAAAAACTCGAAATCCCTTTGCTTGCTGATATAATAAAAGTCGCCGAATCCTTGCCTAGCATAAGCAGAGGAAAAGGACTCGAACTTCCGAAACTTGCTTTATTTTGATTTTAAGAAGCTGGAGGCTAAAAGACTTTCAATCCTTGCGCTTGGGATTCCAGGGAGAATTTTAGTATAGGAAGGGCTAGACTATCAAAACTTCCAGTACTAATGTCTAATGACTGATTCTTGAATTAAACGGTTGAGCGGGGAATTGGTAGTTGTGGAAAGGGTGGAAGATGCTTTGTATACAGACTCGCGAGAATTTATGAGTGCTCAGACATACATTCAAGCAATATTGGATGAATAATTGCTTTCTTTTATAGAATATAGAATATAAAAAAAAGACTAAGGGTTGGGGTTGAAAAATAAAACTTCTTTATTTTCGGTAACACCTAAGCAAAATAGATTATTAATATAATAGAGGGTCTCCCAAGTATTTCACAACAACACTCGGGAGGCCGTAAGGATTAGATCAAACGGTAAATAGAGATATGTGATAGATAGTGATTTATCTTGATTGTATATTGTTATGCTGTTTTATTATGAAGGGTAACAAAAGAAACAATAGGTCTTACTATTCCTGCATGTTCCATTAATCGCCCTCCCTTGATAATTACAAGAAAGTAACTGTCTATCTTGCTTGTACTTAATGCTTCCAAATTCTCCCACAAATCATATCCGAACTTGTTATGGGTGGAGTTATTGGGTTGGTTCATCAATAGCCTTCGTTCAAAATCCCTTTTTGACTCTGTGCCATTGATTACATTATTATTAGTGATCAATAATGGAAGAGTTTCTTCATATTCATAGAGATAGGAGACAGAATTCACATGGATATAGTAAGTCTTGCTTGGGCTGCTTTAATGGTAGTCTTTACATTTTCCCTTTCACTCGTAGTATGGGGAAGAAGTGGACTCTAGGATCATTACTAATTTAATTGAGTTGAGTAATCAAACTGTATTAATGGTTTCATAGATCGTTCTGCAAAGCGTTTTTCAAGAAAAATATCTTCATAGAAAAATTCTACTGGAATCCAGTAAAGTAATGTAATAGATGAAGAATAACCTTTCAATCAAACAAATATTTCAATTATTCCGATGTTTGTATTTTGAAAGTAAAAGGAATACACATGATATGAAATCAAAATTTTTTCCAACCGAATTCGTCCTAAAATAAAAATATTCTATTTAGATGAACTTTAACAGAATGATATATGGATATTACAATGAGGAGCAACCAACCCCCCTTTTTATTTGTTTCCCGCTTTACTGTTCGAAGAGGAAGTCTATCTGTTATTATGTAGATACGTACTTTATACCGATATACCGATGGAAACATCGATATAGCGTTTGTCCAACGAAGTACTACGCATAATATTGCGGTGGGCGATTCACATATTGTGCATTTACCTTTTAGACTCCTAGAAATGTTATTTCTGTTTTATCGACTCGCTTAATATCATGGTTCACGCGTTATAAATAGGTGGTATCTACTACTCTTTTTACAAATATGAAGAATTGAATTTCCCACGGAATTCCTTGAATCACCTGTCAATGGCTAAATAAATGACTCCTTGTTGGAATGCTAAAAAAAAGATGACTAGATTT